TATTTATATTAATATAAAATTTATTAAAAACGGTTCAATAAATTTATAAAATTATATTTATATATATATATATGTATATTAAATATTTATATTATTAATATATATATATATATAATTAAATATTTAATTTATTTATAATATTAATATATATATTAATTTTTACTTAATTTAAATAATATTTTTATAATATATATCTATTTAAATTGAATATTAATTGATTTATAATCAAGATTAATTTTTATAACAATATTACTAGAAAAAAAATAAGAGAAATAATAAAAATTTATTAATGTCTATTAAATATATAATATAAAAAAAAAAAAAAAAAAATCTATGTAAAAAATAGTGTAAATAGATATATTTTTTATATTTTTCATAATTTATTATAAATTTATTTTACATGTAAATTTTAGTGTGTAATCTTAATTATTTAAAAAATAATTAATTTAAATGTACAGTAATTAAAATTAAAAATTTAAGAAATTAAGATTTAGTAATATTTAAATTAAAAACTAATTTTGTGCCAGCAGTTGCGGTTAAACAAAATTTAAATTAAATTATTTCAGTATATAATAAATAATAAATTATTAAAATTAAATATTAAATTATTAAGTGAAATTTTAATTTAATTAAAATTTATATTAAAATTATGATTTAATAAATTTTATTATAAACTAGGATTAGATACCCTATTATTAAAAATTTAATTAAAAATACTAAAATAGTAAATAAAATATTATTGAAACTTAAATAATATGGCGGTATTTTAGTTCATTCAGAGGAATCTGTCTAATAATTGATAATCCACGAATAAATTTACTTAATTTATAATTTTGTATATCATTGTTAAAAAAATATTTTTAAATAAAAATAATATTTAAAAATTAAGATTAAAATTTAATTCAGATCAAGATGCAGATTATAATTAAGTTTAAGATGGATTACAATAAATTTATTTAAACGGAAAAAATTTTGTAATATTTAATTGAAGGTGGATTTGAATGTAATTTTAATTAATTTATTAAAATGATTAAAAATTGGAATATGTACATATTGCCCGTCACTTTCATTTAAAAATTGAAATAAGTCGTAACAAAGTAGAGGTACTGGAAAGTGTTTCTAGAATGAACAAATTAGAGCTTGTTAAGTATTTCATTTACATTGAAAAGAAATTAAAATAATTAATTAATTTGAGGGGAAAAATTAATAAAATATAAGTAATAAAAAAATTTTTAATATTGGGGGGTATTAAAGTATTTTTTTAAGAAAAAATAAATTATTTTATAGTGTATTAGTATTGAAAAAGAAATTTGAAATAAATGAAAATAAATTATTAATAAAGTAATTTTAATTTAGTGTATCTTGTGTATCAGAGTTTATTAAAAAATATTTTTTTTAAAAAAAAATCTCGAATTTAAAAGAGTTAATTAATTAATAAAGTTAATGTAGAAAAATTATTTTAAATAATTAATTTGAAATGAAATGTTAATCGTTTTTAAATATATCTAGTTATTTTAGAAAAAAATTTAATTTAAAATTTAAAAAATTTTATTATTAATTAAATAATTAATAATAAAATATTTAAAATTAAATATATTAAGGGATAAGCTTTAATATAAAAATTTATAATAAATATGTTTAAATTATAAAAATTTTAAAATTTATATTGTTTAAAAATTATAATTTATTATAAAAAATTTTATAAAAAATAAAATTTAATATAAAATTTAATTTTATATAAAATAATAATTAAAAATAATAAAAAATTAAAAATAATGATAAAATTAGTATATTATAAATTAAAATAAATTTTAATTAATAAAAATTAAATTAAAGGAATTCGGCAAAATTTTATATTCACTTGTTTATCAAAAACATGTCTTTTAGAAAATAATTTAAAGTCTAATCTGCCCACTGATAAATATATTAAAGGGCTGCAGTATATTGACTGTACAAAGGTAGCATAATCAATAGTCTTTTAATTGAAGACTTGAATGAAAGATTTGATGAAATATATTCTGTCTCTGATTTATATATAAAATTTAATTTTTTAGTTAAAAAGCTAAAATGAATTTAAAAGACGAGAAGACCCTATAGAGTTTTATATTGATATTATTTAAGATTGTATTTATAAATAAAAATTAAAAATAATATAAATATTTTATTGGGGTGATAAAAAAATTAATTTAACTTTTTTTAGTTAATTAACATAAATAAGTGAATAAATGATCCATAATTTATGATTAAAAGAAAAAATTACCTTAGGGATAACAGCGTAATATTTTTTTTTAGTACAAATAAAAAAAAAAGTTTGCGACCTCGATGTTGGATTAAGATAAAATTTAAATGCAAAAGTTTAAAGTTTTGATCTGTTCGATCATTAAAATCTTACATGATCTGAGTTCAAACCGGTGTGAGCCAGGTTGGTTTCTATCTTTAAAATTAATAAAATATTTTAGTACGAAAGGATCAAATATTTTTAATAATTAAAATTTATGAATATTAATAATTTAATTATAAAACTATTTTGACAGAAAAATGTGATGATTTTAGAAGTCATAAATATATAATTAATTATATAGATAGTATATGATATTACAAGATTTATATAATATTTTTATTGGGGGTTTAATTTTATTAATTGGGGTTTTAATTGGGGTTGCTTTTTTAACTTTATTAGAGCGTAAAGTTTTAGGTTATATTCAAATTCGTAAAGGACCTAATAAAATAGGAATAATGGGTATTTTACAACCTTTTAGTGATGCTATTAAGTTATTTTCTAAAGAACAAGCTTATTTAAATTATTCAAATTATTTTTCTTTTTATTTTTCACCTATTATAAGATTTATGTTATCGTTAATAATTTGAATATTAATTCCTTATATATTTAATATAATTGTATTTAATTTAGGTTTATTATTTTTTTTATGTTGTACAAGTATTGGGGTTTATACTTTATTAATTGCTGGTTGATCTTCAAATAGAAATTATTCTTTATTAGGGGGTTTACGAGCAGTAGCCCAAACTATTTCTTATGAAGTTAGATTATCTTTAATTCTTATATCTAGAATTATTTTAATTATGGATTTTAATATAATTAAATTTAGAGAATTTCAACATTTAATTTGGTTAATAATATTAATAATTCCTTTAAGAATATGTTTTTTATCATCATTAATAGCTGAAACTAATCGTACTCCTTTTGATTTTGCTGAAGGTGAAAGAGAATTGGTTTCTGGGTTTAATATTGAATATAGAAGAGGGGGATTTGCTTTAATTTTTTTAGCTGAATATTCAAGAATTTTATTTATAAGATTATTATTTACTATTATTTATATGGGGGGTTATGATTTAAATTTAATATTTTATTTAAAATTAGTATTAGTTTCTTTTTTTTTTATTTGAGTTCGTGGGACATTACCTCGTTATCGTTATGATAAATTAATATATTTATGTTGAAAAAGATATTTACCTTTATCTTTAAATTATTTATTATTTTTTATAGGGGTAAAAATATTTTTATTATATAAAATAAATTTAGTATAAATTAATAGAAAAATTATTCTTTCTTAAGTTTTCAAAACAAATGCTTATACAAGCTCATTAATTATATTATAAATTGAAAATTAATTTATCTCAGAATTTATTTAAAATTGGGTTAATAATAAAATAAGAAAAATAAATTAATGTTAAAATTTGTCCTGTAATAATGTAAGGTGCTTCAACAGATCGTGCTCCAATTCAAGTTAATAAAATGATTGTTGTAATTATTGATCAAAATAAAATTTGATTTAATGGATAAAATTGAATACCTTGAATTTTTTTATTGAAAGTAAATGGTAAAATAATTAAAATTAAAATAGATATAACTAGAGCAATGACACCTCCTAATTTATTTGGGATTGATCGAAGAATAGCATAAGCAAATAGAAAGTATCATTCTGGTTGAATATGAATAGGAGTTACTAATGGGTTAGCTGGAATAAAATTATCTGGGTCTCCTAATAAGTAAGGGTTAATAAGAGAGAGAAAAGTTAAAATTGAAATTAAAATAATAAATCCAATTAAATCTTTAAATGTAAAAAATGGGTGAAAAGGAATTTTATCTAAATTTCTATTAATACCTAAAGGGTTATTAGATCCTGTTTGATGTAGAAATAGCAAGTGAATTATAGTTAATATTAAAATAATGAATGGAAATAAAAAGTGGAAAGTATAAAATCGAGTTAAAGTAGCATTATCAACTGCAAATCCTCCTCAAATTCAATTAACGAGTATTGTCCCTAAATAAGGGATTGCAGATAAAAGATTAGTAATTACTGTTGCTCCTCAGAAAGATATTTGTCCTCAAGGAAGAACATATCCTATAAATGCTGTAGCTATTAATAGGAATAAAATAATTACTCCAATTATTCATGTAAATTTTAAATTAAATGATTCATAGTAAATTCCTCGTCCGATATGAAAATAGATGCAAATAAAAAAGAAAGATGCTCCATTAGCATGAAGGGTTCGAATTAATCAACCATAATTAACATTTCGACAAATATAATTAACTCTAAAGAAAGCTAATTCTACATTAGCAGTATAATATATAGTTAAAAATAACCCTGTTAAAATTTGAGTTATTAAACATAAAGCTAATAATGACCCGAAATTTCATCAAGATGAAATATTAGATGGGGTGGGTAAATCAATTAGTGACCCATTAATAATTTTAATTACAGGGTGAGTTTTACGGATAGGCTTATATAAATTTATCATTAATTATTAAATGTTCGTAGAGGTCCAAAAAAAATATTAGTAATTTTTACAATTGCAATTAAAGTAATAAATAAATAAATAATTAATATTAATATTAAAAAATAATTTTGGTTGTTGTATAATTTAATTAAACTAAAATTATATTCATTATTAAAAAATAATATTGAATTGAATAAGTTAATTATTTCATCATTAAAAGAAAAATTTATTCAAGTTAAATTATTTTTAAATATAATTCTTAGTATTATAATAAATAAAATATAAATGATTGAGAATTTACTTAATAAGTGAATTTTAAATAATTCATTTGATGCTACTCTTGATACATAAATAAATAATACTAATAATCCCCCTAAGAATACTAAGAATAAAATGTAAGAAAATCAATAAGTATTAATTAATATTCCTGAGATTAAACACATAATAAGAGTTTGAATTAAAATTAATAATCCTATTGAAAGGGGGTGATTAATAAAATATAAAAAAATTGAAATGGAAATTAATAATAAAGATAAAAATATTTTTAAAATATCAAAGAATAGTTTATAAAAATAATAATTTTGGAGATTATAGATAAAGAAAATCTTTTTCTTTGAAGTTTTTAAAGAATATTCTTATTTTTGATTTACAAGACCAAGGTTTTTTTTAAACTATAAAAACTTATTAAAAATTAATGTTAAATATAAGATTAATTATTATTATTATATTTATATTTGGAAATATAATTTTTGTATCTAAACATAAACATTTATTAATTGTGTTAATAAGTTTAGAGTTTATAGTATTAAGAATTTTTTTTTTAATATTATTATATCTTATAATAATTAATTATAATTTATATATATTAATAGTATTTTTAGTTTTTTCTGTTTGTGAGGGGGCATTGGGGCTATCTATTTTAGTTTCTATAATTCGTACTCATGGTAATGATTATTTTCAGAGTTTTAATTTAATTTAATGTTAAAATTTTTAATTATAATATTTTTTATAATTCCTTTATGTTTTAAAAAAAATATATTTTGATTGGTTCAAATATTATTAATATTTATTATATTTATATTTATAAATTTTACTGTTAATATTATAAGTTTTTGTAATTTAAGATATATATTTGGTTGTGATATAATTTCTTACGGTTTAATTATATTGAGAATTTGAATTGGGAGATTAATAGTAATGGCGAGAGAAAGATTATATAAAAATAATTTTTATTCTAATTTATTTTTATTTAATATTATTATTTTAATTATAATATTATATATAACTTTTAGAGTTATAAATTTATTTATATTTTATTTATTTTTTGAAAGAAGATTAATTCCAACTTTATTATTAATTATTGGTTGGGGGTATCAACCTGAGCGAATTCAAGCGGGCATATATTTATTATTTTACACATTATTTGCTTCTTTACCTTTATTAATAGGAATTTTTTATATTTATAAAAATATAAATTATATAATAATTTACTTTTTAAAGTTTTATGATTATGATTTATTAATATTATATTTATGTTTAATTATAGCTTTTTTAGTAAAAATACCAATATACTTTGTTCATTTATGACTTCCTAAGGCTCATGTGGAAGCTCCAATTTCTGGTTCGATAATTTTAGCTGCAATTATATTAAAATTAGGTGGGTATGGTCTTTTACGAATTATAATTATTTTACAAAAAATTAATTTAAAAATAAGATTTATTTGAATTGTAATTAGTTTGATTGGGGGATTTTATATTAGCTTAAAATGTTTTTGTCAAATTGATATAAAATCTTTAATTGCTTATTCATCTGTAGCTCACATAAGAGTTGTGATTGGTGGTATTATAACAATAAATTATTGAGGTTATATAGGATCCTATATTTTAATAATTGGTCATGGATTATGTTCTTCAGGTATATTTTGTTTATCTAATATAAATTATGAACGCTTAAATAGCCGAAGATTATTTATTAATAAGGGGATGATAAATTTTATACCTTCTATGAGATTGTGATGATTTTTATTAATATCTTCAAATATAGCTGCTCCCCCTTCATTAAATTTAATGGGGGAAATTAGATTAATTAATAGTTTAATTAGATGATCTTGAATAAGAATAATTATATTAATATTTATTTCATTTTTTAGAGCTGGTTATAGACTATATTTATATTCATATACTCAGCATGGGAAATATAATATGGGGATTTATAGATTTTATTCAGGTACTTCACGGGAATACCTAATATTAATATTACATTGATTACCTTTAAATATTTTAGTAATAAAAATTGATTACACAATAATTTGATTTTACTTAAATAATTTAAATAAAATATTGATTTGTGGAGTCAAAAATATGATAAGTTCATTTTAGGTTATTAATAAATTTAATATTTGTTTTATTAGATTTTTTTTTTTGTTTTTTTTTATATTAATTAATTTTTTTATGATAATTTATTTTATTATAAATAATATAATTATTTTTTTGGAGTGGGAAATTATTTCTTTTAATTCAATTAATATTGTATTTTCTATTTTATTAGATTGAATATCTTTATTATTTATAATATTTGTATCTTTAATTTCTTCTTCTGTAATTTTTTATAGTAAGAGATATATAAGATCTGAATTGAATTTGAATCGATTTGTTATTTTAGTTTTATTATTCGTTTTTTCTATAATTTTATTAATTATTAGCCCTAATATAATTAGAATTTTTTTAGGTTGAGATGGGTTAGGTTTAGTTTCTTATTGTTTAGTAATTTATTACCAAAATATTAAGTCTTATAATGCTGGTATATTGACAGCTTTATCTAATCGTATTGGTGATGTTATAATTTTAATATTAGTTTCTTGAATATTAAATTATGGTAGTTGAAATTATATTTTTTATTTAAATTTTATGAGAAATGATTTTTCTATAAAAATTATTAGATTTTTAGTAATTATTGCGGCTATAACTAAAAGAGCTCAAATTCCTTTTAGTTCTTGATTACCTGCTGCTATAGCTGCCCCAACTCCAGTTTCTGCTTTAGTTCATTCATCTACTTTAGTTACTGCTGGAGTTTATTTATTAATTCGATTTAATAATGTTTTAGTTGATATGTTTTTTTTAAAATTTTTATTATTATTTTCTGGTTTAACAATAATAATAGCTGGAATTTGTGCAAATTATGAATTTGATTTAAAGAAAATTATTGCATTATCTACTTTAAGACAATTAGGGTTAATAATAAGAATTTTGAGAATAGGGTTTTATGATTTAGCTTTTTTTCATTTATTAACTCATGCTATATTTAAAGCTCTATTATTTATATGTGCTGGAGTTATTATTCATATAATAAATAATAATCAAGATATTCGAATAATGGGTGGGGTTAGAATTTATATTCCTTTAACTTCTTTATGTATAAATATTTCAAATTTAGCTTTATGTGGAATTCCTTTTTTAGCTGGATTTTATTCTAAGGATATAATTTTGGAAATGGTAATAATAAGTAATTTAAATTTATTAATTTTTTATTTATATTATTTTTCTACTGGTTTAACTATATTTTATACTATTCGATTATTGATATATTTAATATTAAATGATTATAATTTATTATCAATTTATAATTTATATGATGAAGATTATACTATATTAAAAAGTATATTTATTTTATTATTAATGAGATTAATTTCAGGTAGTTTTTTAAGTTGATTAATTTTTTATTACCCTTATATAATTTATTTACCAATTTCTTTAAAAATAATAGTAATTTATGTTAGATTAGTTGGCATAATTATGGGTTGGTTAATTAGAAATATAAATATTTATTCATTAAATAAGTTTTTAATATTTTATAATTTAAGAGGGTTTTTAACATTGATGTGGTTTTTACCTAATTTATCTACATATGGTTTAAATTATTATTTTTTAAAATTCGGTCAAATTTTAAGTAAAAATATTGATATAGGTTGAAGAGAGATTTATAGAGGTCAAGGTATATATAAAATTATTAAATTTTATTCATCAATTAGAACTGTTTATCAGATAAATAATTTTAAAATTTATTTATTTAGATTTGTTTTATGAATAATAATTTTTATTATTTTAATTATAATTTATTTAAATAGCTTAATAAGAGCATAATATTGAAGATATTAAGGTGATTGTTTAAATCTTTAAATATTTATAAAAAAAATTTTTTTATTTTTACAATGAAAATGTAAAGTTTTATTTAAACTATATAAATAGAAATATTAATGAATTTATTCACTATAAATTAAGTTAGCAGCTTAATTATTATATATTTCTAATTGGAATTTTTATTCAATTTTATCATTAACAGTGATATACCTCTATTTGGTTTCAATTAATAAATAAGGAGTTTATTAACTCTATCTTTTAAGTCGAAATTAAATGCAAATTGCTTCTTATTCAAGATAAATTGAAATTCAATATTATTTGAATGCAAATCAAATGTTTTTTATAAACTATAATCCTAATTAGTTCAGTTTAATATATTTTGATTTCATTCATGATAAAGGCCAATTAATAAAATAATAATAAAAAAAAAATTGATTTTAAATCATGTTAAAAAGTTAACTCTAAAAAAAGTAGGAATTATGGGGAAGATTAATGCAATTTCTACATCAAAAATTAAAAAAATTACTGTGATTAAAAAAAAATGTAATGAAAAGGGAATTCGAGATAATGATTTAGGGTCAAATCCACATTCAAATGGGGAACATTTTTCACGATCTAGGAAAGATTTTTTTGAGATGATAAATGAAATTATTATAAAAATATTAGAAATAATTATTATAATAATAGATATAATTATTATTAAGTTGATTATTTATATTAATAAAATATTAAACTTTTTGATTGGAAGTCAAATATACTAAATATATTATATAAATAGTTAATTTCCTCATCAATAAATTGAAATATAAAGAAATAATCATACTACGTCTACAAAGTGTCAGTATCAAGCAGCTGCTTCAAATCCAAAGTGATGGGTATTAGAAAAATGATTATTTAAATGTCGAATAAAACATGTTAATAAAAAAATAGTTCCAATAATTACATGAATTCCGTGGAATCCTGTTGCTATAAAAAATGTAGACCCATAAATTCTATCGGCAATTGTGAAAGGTGCTTCAATATATTCATAAGCTTGAAGAATAGTAAAATAAATTCCTAATAGAACAGTAATTAGTAAACTTTGAGATGTTTGGGTGAAATTATTTTCTATTAAAGCATGATGAGCTCATGTTACAGTAATTCCTGAAGTAATTAAAATAATTGTATTTAATAAGGGAATTTGAAATGGATTAAATGTGATAATTCTTGAGGGGGGTCATATAGATCCAATTTCAATATTAGGTGATAAACTTCTATGAAAAAATGCTCAAAAAAATGAAACAAAAAAAAAGATTTCTGAAATAATAAATAAAATTATTCCTCATCGTAAACCTTTAGTGACTAAAATTGTATGCTTTCCTTGATATGTTCCTTCACGGCAAATATCTCGTCATCATTGAAATATTGTTAATAATACAATAATATATCCTAAAATAAGTAAATTTATATTAAAATTATGAAATCATTTTACTATCCCTGTTACTAAAGTTATTACTCCGATAGCTCCAGTTAAAGGTCAAGGGCTATAATCTACTAAATGATATGGGTGGTTATGATTAAGTGTCATTAAGTTTAATTAACTTCACTAGAGTAAAGAGTTCTTAAAATGGTAATAACATAAGATTGAATAACTGCAACAGCTGATTCTAAAATTAATAGTAAAATTTGAATAAAAATTAAAAATAATAATAAGTAGTTAGGTATATTTGTTCCTGTATTACTTAATAAGGTTAATAATAAATGTCCTGCAATTATATTTGCTGTTAATCGAACAGCTAATGTTCCTGGTCGAATAATATTTCTAATTGTTTCAATTAATACTATGAAAGGTATTAAAATAGTTGGTGTTCCTTGGGGGATTATATGAATGAATATGTGTTGAGTATTATTGATTCATCCATAAATTATAAATCTTAATCATAAAGTTAATGATAATGATAAGGAAATATTTAAATGTCTAGTTCTAGTAAAAATATAGGGGAATAATCCTAAAAAATTATTAAAAAGAATAAAAAAAAATAGTGAGATAAAAATGAAAGTTGATCCATTATATCTGTTAATTCCTAAAAGGGTTTTAAATTCTTTATGAAGTCTAGAAGAAATAAAATTTCATAAAATAAAATGACGATTAGGAATTAGTCAAAAAGAGTAAGGAATAAATATTAATCCTAAAAAAGTTCTTATTCAATTAATTGATAAATTAAAAATATTAGTTGAAGGGTCAAAAATTGAGAATAAATTATTTATCATTTTCAAGAAAAGTTATTTTTGAAAGATTTTTTATTATTGGAATAATTAATATTATTTTTATAATTAAAAATAAAATAATTTATAATATTAAAAATAATAAAAATTGAAATAAAAAAAATTAATGAAAAAATTCAATTGATAGGTATTATTTGAGGAATAAAAGAATATTACTAAAGTAATAATTTAAATTTGACATATTTATGTTATAAATTAACTAATTCTTTCATTAGAAGTAGTTGCTAATTTACTATAAAATGGTTTAAGAGACCAGTACTTGCTTTCAGTCATCTAATGATGAATAATTATTAACTCAATTAATAAAATTTTTAATTGAAATTCTTTCAATTACAATAGGTATAAAACTATGATTAGCCCCACAAATTTCAGAACATTGCCCATAAAAAATTCCTGGGCGATTAATGAAAAATCTAGTTTGATTTAATCGTCCAGGATTAGCGTCTACTTTTACTCCTAATGATGGAACAGTTCATGAATGGATAACATCAGTAGCTGTAATTAAGATACGAATTTGATTATTTATAGGTAAAATAATTCGATTATCTACATCTAATAAGCGAAAATTAGATAAATTATCTGGGGATTGAATTATATATGAATCAAATTCAATATTATTAAAGTCTGAATATTCATAACTTCAATATCATTGATGTCCAATAGATTTTAAGGTAATTAATGGATTATTAAGTTCATCTAATAAATACAATAGTCGTAAAGATGGTAAGGCAATGAAAATTAAAGTAATAGCTGGTAAAATTGTTCAAATTAGTTCAATTATTTGTTCTTCTAATAGAAATCGATTAATATATTTATTAAAAAATAAACTTATTATTAAATATGATACTAAAATTGTAATTATAATTAAAATAATTAGGGTGTGGTCGTGAAAAAAAATAATTTGTTCTATTAATGGGGAGGCTCTATTTTGGTAATTAAGGTTAGATCATGTTGCCATATTCTAAAAAAAGGATAGTCCTTTATAAATGGGGTTTAAATCCATTACATATAATCTGCCATATTAGAAATTACTTAAAATAGGTAATTCATTATAAGAATGTTCAGCAGGGGGTAAATTTTGATATCATTCAATAGATGACGATATATTTAATGGAAAAAGAATTAAACGTTGATTAATTATTGATTCTCAAATAATAATTACTATTATTATTATAGAAAATAAAGAAATATAAGACCCAAATGATGAAATAATATTTCATGAGATAAAACTATCAGGGTAATCTGAATAGCGACGAGGTATGCCAGCTAAACCTAAAAAATGTTGAGGGAAGAAGGTTAAATTAACTCCAATAAATATAGAAATAAATTGAATTTTTAATAAATAAGGATTTATAGTTAATCCGGTAAATAAAGGATATCAGTGAATAAATCCCCCAAAAATAGCAAATACAGCTCCTATAGATAAAACATAATGGAAGTGTGCTACTACATAATAAGTATCATGTAGTGTAATATCAATAGATGAATTAGCTAAAACAACTCCTGTTAATCCTCCTACAGTAAATAAAAAAATAAATCCTAAACTTCATAATATTGAGGGTCTATAATTAATTTGAGTTCCATGAAGAGTAGCTAATCAACTAAAAATTTTAATTCCTGTTGGTACAGCAATAATTATAGTAGCTGAAGTGAAATAAGCTCGAGTATCAATATCTATACCTACTGTAAATATATGATGAGCTCAAACAATAAATCCTAAAAGTCCAATTGCTATTATAGCATAAATTATTCCTAAATAACCAAAAGTTTCCTTTTTACCTCTTTCTTGTGAAATTATATGAGAAATTATTCCAAATCCCGGTAAAATTAAAATATAAACTTCAGGGTGCCCAAAAAATCAAAATAAATGTTGGTAAAGAATTGGGTCTCCTCCTCCAGCTGGGTCAAAAAATGAGGTATTTAAATTACGGTCAGTTAAAAGTATAGTAATAGCTCCAGCTAATACAGGTAAAGATAATAATAGAAGAAGCGCAGTAATACCTACAGATCAAATAAATAAGGGTATTTGATCAAAAGATATATTATTTACTCGTATATTAATAATAGTTGTAATAAAATTAATCGCTCCTAAAATTGATGAAATACCAGCTAAATGTAATGAAAAAATAGCTAAATCGACAGATGAACCTCCATGAGCAATATTAGATGAAAGTGGGGGATAGACTGTTCATCCTGTACCTGCTCCATTTTCAACAATTCTACTAGAAATAAGGAGAATTAAAGATGGGGGAAGAAGTCAAAATCTTATATTATTTATTCGGGGGAAAGCTATATCTGGGGCTCCTAGTATTAAGGGGACTAATCAATTTCCAAATCCTCCAATTATAATAGGTATAACTATAAAAAAAATTATAATAAAAGCATGTGCGGTGACAATAGTATTATAAATTTGATCATCGCCAATTAATGAGCCTGGATTTCCTAGTTCAGTTCGAATTAATAAACTTAAAGACGTTCCTACTATTCCTGCTCAAATTCCAAAAATAAAATATAAAGTTCCAATATCCTTATGATTTGTTGAAAAAAGTCATTTTCGCAAATAAAATGGCTGAGTTGTAAGCGATAAATTGTAAATTTATTAACGGGAAATAATCTCTTTTATTAAAATATTTTAGCTTTATATTCAAATAATGATATAAAATTGCAAATTTTAAGGTATAAATGGTTTAATATTTATTAAGGCTTAAAGAAATTTCTTTATAAATAATTTTGAAGATTATTAGTTTAATTTAACTTAAAACCTTAAAAAAATAAAGTTCTAATAATTATACCTAATAATGAAATAAAATTAAAAAAATAAATAAAAATTAAGTAGTTATTTTTAATAAAAATTTTTAATCATTTTAATTTAAAAGAAAAAAATAATAAAGAAGAATAAATAATACGAATATAAATAAATAGTAAAATTAATCTTGATATAATAAATACAAATGAGATAATAAAAAAATTATTATTTAATAGGTAATTAATTACAAGTCATTTTGGGAAAAATCCTAGGAAAGGAGGTAAACCTCCTAGTGAAAAAAAATTAATTATAATTGATATTTTAATTAAAAAATTTATATTAAAAAAAAATAATTGATTAATAAAAAAAATATTAATAATATAAAATAAAAAACATATAATAAATGTAAAAATTGAATAAAATATGAAATAAATTAATCATAAATTTTCACTAATGGTAATAGATGCAATTATTCATCCTAAATTATTAATTGAAGAAAAAGCTATTAATTTTCGTAAGGAGGTTTGGTTAAAACTACCAATAGCTCCAATTATTACATTAAAAATTATAATAAAATATAAAAAATTTAAATTAAAATAATAAGATAAAAGAATTATTGGGGTAATTTTTTGTCATGTCATTAAAATAAAACAATTAATTCATGAAATACCTTCTATAATATTAGGGAATCAAAAATGAAATGGAATTGATCCTATTTTTATTAATAATGAAGAATTAATAATAACAGAAAAAAAATTATTAAAAAAAAAATTTTTTATAATAAATAATCTTAATAAAATTGAAAATAAAAAATTAATTGACGCAATTGATTGAGTAAGAAAATATTTAAGGGAAGCTTCTGAATTTAAAAGATTATTAGGGGTTGTAATAAGGGGGATAAATCTTAATAAATTAATTTCCAATCCAATTCAACATCCTAACCATGAATTAGCGGAAATAGAAATTAGTGTTCTAAAAAATAAAATGAATAAAAAAAATATTTTATTTGAATTATATATTAAAATAATAAAAAATAAGAATAAAATTCTTAAATGAAATTAATTCATATTATTAAAATTATATTTTAGTGTAAGATGCACAATAATTTTTGAAGTTATTAGATATAGTTTAATTCTATAAAATATAATAAAGGTAAAAAAATTACATAATTTATCCTATCAGAATAATCCTTTAATCAGGCACTTTATTAAATTTAAAAAAAAGGGACTTCCTTTATATTTGAGGTATGAACCCAAAAGCTTTATTTAGCTTATTTTTAA